TATTATTTGTAATTTCTTACATAATTAAATTCTAAATTTAATACATTTATCTGTCAAAATAATTATGTGCCTGAATAAAGGATTATTATGATATAATAAATTATGTATAAATACCATAATTAAAAAGGTAAGCTAAGATAAGCTAATGAGTTCATACCTCATTTATAGAAAATTCTCCTTTTTATTGACTAATTTATCATATAAATTTATATTTTTATTATTTTTAATATTAGGAACCTTAATTACAATTTCTGCTAACTCTTGATTTATAGCTTGACTAGGTCTAGAAATCAACATAATATCATTTATTCCCTTATTAACTCATTTTTCTACTCTAAGAGCTGAGTCTACTCTTAAATATTTTCTTATACAAACTATTAGTTCAATTGTTTTACTTTCGTCATGTACAATAATTCTATTATTATCTTCGATACAAATATTAAATAATTATTTTCCATTAAAAATTTTAATTGAATGTTCAATATTAATAAAACTAGGGGCAGCACCATTTCATTTATGAGTAATTCATATTATTAATGGAATATCTTGAATTAATACTATCATTTTATTAACATGACAAAAAATTGCCCCATTAAGACTCCTATTTACTATAAAAAACTCCTATTTTGTATGAATAATTTCTATACTTTCAGCAATAATTGGAGCAATTGGAGGTTTAAACCAATTATCACTTAAAAAACTTATAGCTTTCTCATCAATTAGTCATATAGGTTGAATACTTTGTTCTTTAATAATTTCTAAATCTTTATTGTATTTTTAYTTTATTTCTTATTCTTTAATTTCAACAAGAATTATTTTAATTTTAAATATTATGAGAATATATCATTTAAATCAAATTTTTACTTTTTTTAAAAATAAAACTATTTACAAAATAATATATTCAATTATAATATTTTCTTACAGAGGTTTACCCCCATTACTAGGGTTTATTCAAAAATGATTAATTCTAAATTCACTAATATTAAATTCTAACCTACTCATTTCATTAATTCTTATTTTTTCTTCATTAATTACTATAATCTTCTATATTCGCATAACATATAGTATAATTTTATTAAGTTTCTTTATAGTTAAATGATATCACGTTATATCATTTAAATTACCTCTAAACATTTCCATCTTACTAATTTTTAGTATCTCATTATCACCAATTATTATTTTTTTACCTTTCTAAATTATAACAAAATTGTTTCTTTAAATTTGCAATTTAATATTTTAATAAACTATATAATTTTATTAAAATTTTAAGTTAAATAAACTAGTAACCTTCAAAGTTAAATATAATTTATAATTAAATTTTAAAATAACGCGATGATTATTTTCTACTAACCATAAAGACATTGGAACAATATATTTTATCTTAGGAACCTGAGCCGCAATAATTGGAACATCTATAAGAATAATAATTCGATTAGAATTAAGATTCCCTACTAATTTAATTGATGATGACCAAATTTATAATGTTATTGTAACAGCTCACGCCTTTATTATAATTTTCTTTATAGTAATACCACTAATAATTGGGGGATTTGGAAATTGATTAGTACCCTTAATACTAGGTGCACCTGATATAGCATTTCCACGTTTAAATAATATAAGATTTTGGTTATTACCACCATCTTTTTTATTATTACTGTCTTCAGCTATCATAGATATAGGGGTTGGTACTGGATGAACTGTATATCCACCTTTAGCATCAACACTTTCACATAGAGGACCTGCAGTAGACATAGCAATTTTTTCTCTTCACTTAGCTGGTGTTTCATCAATTTTAGGTGCAGTAAATTTTATTACAACAATCATTAATATACGAATAACTGGAATACATTTTGATCGTATTCCCCTTTTTGTATGATCAGTAAAAATTACAGCAATTCTTCTCCTATTATCACTTCCTGTATTAGCTGGTGCAATTACTATACTTTTAACAGATCGAAATTTTAACACATCATTCTTTGATCCTTCAGGAGGTGGAGATCCAATTTTATACCAACACCTATTTTGATTTTTTGGTCACCCGGAAGTATATATTTTAATTTTACCAGCATTTGGTATAATATCTCACATAATCTCTTACCAAAGAGGAAAAAAGGAAACTTTTGGACCACTAGGAATAATTTATGCTATAATTGCAATTGGATTATTAGGATTTATTGTATGAGCACACCATATATTCACTGTAGGATTAGACATTGATACACGAGCTTATTTTACATCTGCCACCATGATTATTGCCATCCCAACAGGAATCAAAATTTTTAGTTGACTAGCAACTCTTTATGGAACCCAATTAATTTTTTCTGCTACATTAATATGAGCCCTTGGATTTGTATTTTTATTTACAATAGGGGGACTAACAGGAGTAATTTTAGCAAATTCATCTTTAGATATTGCCCTCCATGACACCTATTATGTAGTTGCACATTTTCATTATGTATTATCAATAGGAGCAGTATTTGCTATCCTAGGGGCAATAATTTTTTGATCCCCTCTTATCCTAGGTATCTCTCTTAACCCCTTATTATTAAAATTACAATTTATTACAATATTTATTGGAGTAAATTTAACATTTTTTCCTCAACACTTTTTAGGGTTAAGAGGAATACCCCGTCGGTACTCAGATTTTCCAGATGCCTATATATTGTGAAATTTTGTATCTTCATTTGGATCTATAATTTCATTTTTCTCAATTCTAATATTAATTTATATTATATGAGAAGGAATAATTTCAAAACGATTAATTACAATAATYCCTTTTATATCACCAAGATTAGATTGATCTAGTGGATATCCACCATTAAATCACACATTTAACCAATCAAATTTAATAATTAAATAATAAATGACCACATGATCCGATATTATATTTCAAGACAGAGCATCCCCTCTAATAGATCAATTAATTTTTTTTAATGATCATTTAATAATAATTATAATTATAATTATATCTTTAGTGACATATTCCTTTTATATACTAATTACAAATTCAATAAAAAATCGCTTCATCTATGAAAGTCAAGAAGTTGAAATCTTATGAACAATTTTCCCCTTATTAGCTCTAGTATTTATTATTGTTCCATCATTACAATTATTATATATATTGGATGAATCAAATATACCCTCTATTACCTTAAAGACTACTGGCCATCAATGATACTGAAAATATGAATATTCAGATTTTAATACAATTGAATTTGACTCATATATATCACAATTTGAAAATTTATCATCCTTTCGACTTCTTGACGTAGATAATCGCACTATTTTACCAACTAATATCCAAATTCGAATTCTTCTTACTTCATCTGATGTCCTTCATGCATGAGCTATTCCAAGAATAGGAATTAAAAGAGATGCAGTTCCTGGACGATTAAACCAAATTCTTCTTCTCATTAATCAATCAGGATTATGATTCGGACAATGTTCAGAAATTTGTGGAGCAAATCACAGATTTATACCAATTGTTCTAGAAACAATTTCTCCTATAAAATTTYTACATTGAATTAAAAATTCTATATAATCATTAGATGGCTGAAAAATAAGCATTGATCTCTTAAATCATTTTATAGTAAATATTACTTCTAATGGAATTCTAGTTAACTTATAACATTAGATTGTCAAACTAAAATTACCTAATAGTGAATTCTAATTCCTCAAACATTTCCTATAAATTGATTAATCTTACTTATTTTATTTATTTTATCTCTAATTTTTACACTAATTCTATTTTCATCAATAAATTCTACTATATCTACAATTAAATATTTTCCTAAAAATAATTCCTTAATTAAATGAATATGATAACTAATCTATTTTCAATTTTTGACCCAGCAACATCATTAAATTTTAATTTAAATTGAACAAGCACTTTTATCTTATTATTTATTATTCCCTTACAATTTTGATTTCAATCATCCCGAATAAAAAATCTAATATTCTCAGTGTCTAAAAACCTTAATCAAGAATTTTCTAATCTATTAAAATCTAAATTCGGAATAACATCTCTTTTTATTTCAATTTTCTTATTTATTATAATTAATAATGTACTAGGATTATTTCCCTATATTTTTACTTCATCTAGTCACTTATCATTTACCTTRTCATTGGCTTTACCAATATGAATAACAATTATTCTATTTTCATGAATAAAAAATACAAAAAATTCACTAGCTCATTTAGTACCCCAAGGAACTCCTATTATATTAATAATATTTATAGTATGCATTGAAATAATTAGACAATTAATTCGACCTTTAACACTAGCTGTACGATTAGCAGCAAACATAATTGCTGGACATCTTTTGATAACCCTATTAGGAAATCTAGGAACTAATATTAACACTTTAATATTTCCTTTATTCTTAGTAATTCAACTACTTCTAATCATTCTTGAATCAGCAGTTGCTATTATTCAAGCATATGTATTTTCAATTCTTTTAACCCTTTATGTTAARGAAGTATAACTAATGACTACTTCACAATATCATCCATTTCATATGGTAAATATTAGCCCTTGACCGGTAACTGCATCAATTAGTGCTATATTTTTAACTATTGGTATAGTATCAACATTTTTTTTAGGAAATACCTCTTTACTTTTAATTGGATTAATTACAATAACACTAATTATATTTCAATGATGACGTGATACTACCCGAGAAAGAACCACTCAAGGTAATCATACAATTATTGTAATTACTGGCCTTAAATGAGGTATAATTCTATTTATTATCTCAGAAATTTTATTTTTTCTATCATTCTTTTGAACATTTTTTCATAGAAGACTAAGACCCTCAATTGAAATTTTTTATTGACCACCAATAAATATTTTACAATTTAATCCATTTCAAATTCCTCTTCTTAATACCACTATTCTCTTAGCATCTGGAATTTCAATTACATTAGCTCATCACAGTATAATAGAAGCAAATTGATCAAAAATAACTAAATCATTATTATTAACTATTTTTTTAGCATTATATTTTATTCTCGTTCAAGCAATAGAATATTTTGAAGCATCATTCTCAATAGCAGATTCAATCTACGGTTCAATTTTCTTTATAGCTACAGGCTTTCATGGATTTCATGTAATTGTTGGATCAATTTTCCTCTTAATTTGCTTATTTCGTCATATAATTTTCCACTTTTCAAGAAATCATCATTTTGGGTTTGAAGCAGCAGCATGATACTGACACTTTGTTGATGTAGTATGATTATTCTTATTTTTATCAATTTATTGATGAGGAAATTATTTAATAAGTATACTTTGTACAATTAACTTCCAATTAATAAGATTAAGAATATCTTAAATTAAATAATCCTTTTAATCTCACTAATAAGTATAATAATCATTATTATTTCCCTTATTATTTTAATAATAACAACAATTCTATCAATAAAATCTATATCAGACCGAGAAAAAACATCCCCATTTGAATGCGGATTTGATCCAATAAACTCTTCTCGAACACCCTTTTCAATTCATTTTTTTATAATTGCTATTATTTTTATTATTTTTGATATTGAAATTGTTATCCTTCTCCCAATTCCAATTTCTTTATTTAACTCAAATAACATTTATATATTATTAACAAGAATAATATTTATCTCCACCCTCCTAATAGGATTATTTTATGAATGAAAAATAGGATCATTAAAATGAATTAACTTGGTATATAATTAAATTTATAATATTTGAATTGCAATCATAATTTACCAAATATAGGTTATGCCTAATAAGAAGTAATTTACATTCAGTTTCGACCTGAAATCAAGGAACCTTCTTTCCCTTATTAAAAATAAACTATCACAGTTAATTAATAGAAGTTTTAATAAACATGTCACTGTTACTGATAAAATGGATAACAAAAATCCCTATTAAAGAATTAAATTAAATAAGCTGCTAACTTATTATATAGCTAAGAGTTATTAATTCTACTTCTATAGTGTAATTTAACACATAACATTTTCACTATTAAAATAGGTTATAACCTTAGAAGAAATTTTAATTTACTATTTTTTATTAAATATAATTTTTTTCCTTTCAATTTTATTTTTAATAAACACTCATCCTATATTATTAGGTCTAATTACTATTCTAGTCTCATTTTTCATAACTATAAGAATTGGATTAATAATATCTTCATTTTGAATTAGATATATTCTTTTCTTAATTTATTTAGGTGCTATTATAGTCTTATTTATTTATATAATTTCATTATCTCCTAACGAAATTTTTACAAAACTTAACTTATCTATTATTATAATAATATTTATAATATCAATCATTATCTATTTAATTTCTTCTAATTTATTTTCATTAAACTTATCATATGCAATTACAATAAAATTTACTAAATTATTTTCAATATCAATATTTTTAATCACCTTAATAATAATAATTTTTTTATTATTCTCCTTATTTGCAATTATAAAAATTACTAAATTCTACCAAGGACCAATACGACCATCCTTCTCTTAAAATGATCCCTATCCGAAAAACCAACCCCCTCATTAATTTAATAAATAACTCTCTTTTTGATCTCCCATCCCCATCAAATATTTCTCTTATATGAAACTTTGGTTCATTATTAGGAATAACTCTTTTTATTCAAATTATTACAGGATTATTTTTATCCATACACTATACAGCTGATATTTCATTAGCCTTTAACAGTATTATTCATATTATACGAGATGTTAACTATGGTTGATTAATTCGAATTCTTCATGCTAATGGGGCAAGATTATTTTTCATCTGCCTTTTCTTCCATATTGGACGAGGTATTTTCTACTCATCATTTATAATAAAATTAACATGAATTTCCGGAGTAGTAATTTTTATATTAACTATGATAACTGCCTTTTTAGGTTATGTCTTACCATGGGGACAAATATCATTCTGAGGAGCAACAGTAATTACCAACTTACTATCAGCAATTCCTTATTTAGGTCCAAATTTAGTAAATTGAATTTGAGGTGGATTTGCAGTAGATAATGCTACTTTAGTTCGATTTTTTTCATTTCACTTCTTATTTCCATTTATTGTTATAATACTAGTTTTAATTCACTTAGTATTTTTACATACTTCCGGATCATCAAACCCATTAGGTACAAATAGAAACATAGAAAAAATTCCATTTCATCCATTTTTTACATTAAAAGACTTAATAACAATAATTATTTCAATCTTCCTTCTTATTATACTATCATCATATACCCCATTTCTTCTCTCAGATCCAGAAAACTTTATTAACGCCAACCCATTAGTAACTCCAATCCACATTCAACCAGAATGATATTTTCTTTTCGCCTATGCTATTCTCCGTTCAATCCCAAACAAATTAGGTGGTGTAATTGCTTTATTAATATCAATTTTAATTATTCTAACATTACCATTTTCACACAAAATAAATCTTCTTAATCAAAAATTCTTTATTAACAAACAAATATTTTGAATATTTATTAGTTCATTCTGTCTTCTAACTTGAATTGGATCATGCCCAGTTGAAGATCCATTTATTTTTTTAAGCCAAATTTTAACTTTACTATATTTTTCTTATTTTATTATTAAACCAATTATTAACTTCTTATAATAGTTATTTAGCTAAAAAAGCAAAATATTTTGAAAATATTTAATAAAAGTCTCCCTTTTAATAGCTTAAGTAAAACATAATACAAACTATTTTCTATTTATAATTAATAGAAAACTATTTCTTCAGAATTCAAATTTCTACGTGCTTTTACACCAAAATATAAATAAATCACTATTCCTAAAGGAAAACCTTTTCCTCTAGCCCCTAAGGAACTATATTCAAAATTATCTAAAAAATAATTATATATAAATAAATAAATAAAAATTTCTTCTATAATTTATATATCTATTAAAAATTTAAATTTCCAAATGCTTTTCAAAATATAAATAAATCACTATTCCTAAAGGAAAACTTTTCCTCCTTAGCTGCTTCAAAACTACGCTCAATAAGCTATTTAAGAAAACTATTATATATAAATAAAAAATAAATAAGAAAATTACCATTATAATTAATAAATTCTTAAATAAATTATTTTGTAGAAAACTTACTAATATAAATAAGTTTTTTAAAAACCCTCATAATCCCTTTGATCCGGCTAATTCTAATCAACCCCCATCTCCAACTTTCTCATTTATTTTTCCTTCAACTAAAAATAAATATATAATTCATTGAGAAGATAAATAAACTAAATAACCTATTCTTGAAAAAAAATACATAACATAACTATAATAAAAACTACCCCCTAAAATATAATAAATGAAAAAATATAAAACTACAAAAAAGCTTAAAAAAACCCATACCCTTTCAAAATAAAACAATGATAAAAAATTAATATTTCAAAACGCTAAGTAAAAAATTATAATACCACCAAATAATGATCCCATTCCTAATAAACACATAGGTAATAAATAAAATCATTCACTCTCCTTAAATCTATATAATTTTATTAAATTCACATTACCTAATAAAACAAATAATATCACCCGTATTCTATAAACACAAGTTAAAATTACTCTTAAAACTAATAATAAAACTTTTAAAAAATTTAAATCAAAATATATAAATCTCTCTAAAATCAAATCTTTTGAATAAAAACCAGCTAAAAAAGGAAATCCACACAACGCCCCATTAGCTAACATAAATATTACTGCTATTAGAGGTCTAAAGTAAAATATTCCCCCTAAATAACGAATATCTTGAACACCCCCAGACTCATGAATTACCTTTCCAGCACATAAAAAAATTAAAGCTTTAAATAAAGCATGCATTACTAAATGAAAAAAACATAAATCAGGATACCCTATCCCCAAAACAAACATTATTAATCCTAACTGTCTAAGGGTAGATAAGGCAATAATTTTCTTAAAATCATATTCATATACTGCTATAATACCAGCACAAAATATAGTAAATAAAGCTAAAAGTATAATTAAATTCTTAATATAAAATATATTAGAATAAACTCTATAAAAACGAATTAATAAGTATACCCCAGCAGTAACTAATGTAGAAGAATGAACTAAAGCAGATACAGGAGTAGGGGCAGCTATGGCAGCAGGTAATCAAGCAGAAAATGGAATTTGTGCACTCTTAGTAAATCTAGCTAATAATAAAAATACTAAAACTATTCATAAAATAATATCTTCAGTTAAATTAACCTCTAATAACCATCATGAACCATTTCTAAATAAAAATGCAATTCTCATTATCAAACCAGCATCACCAACTCGATTTGTTAAAATAGTTAACATTCCTGCACTTGAAGACTTTCTATTTCTATAATAAATTACTAAACAATAAGATACTAATCCTAATCCATCTCACCCTAATAAAAGTCCAATAAAACTTGGACTAATAATTAATAATAATATAGAAAAAATAAATAATATTACTAATATTAAAAATCGAATTAATCTTTTATCCTCTTCTATATAAACTAATCTATATATTATTACACAACCAGAAATAATTAATACCACACAAATAAATAACATTCTCATTCAATCAAATAAAAAAATAACACTTATTAATAAACTATTAAAATTTAATATTCTCCATTCAATAAAAACAATAAAATCTATTTCCAAAAAAAACAAAAAAAAAAAAAAAATCCCTCCTCTCATTAAAATTACAATTCTTCTTCTTAAGCCTATTACTATTATTTAAGATTTCACATTTCTAAAGACCCACACTCAATTATTTTATTTATAAACTACTTAAATCTTTTAATTTATAATAAATAATATTCTTTTTAAAAATAATAAATTTACTGGAATTCAATGTGTTAATCCAATTATATACTCCAGTGTATATACCTCTCTTATTACTCTACTTCTATTTCTACTACGACCATGATTAATACTTGAATATAAATAAACACAATATACTCCTCTTAAAAATGATGTTATTAACAAAAATAACATAGATCACTTTCTTCATCCAACCACTGAACCAATTAATTCAATCTCCCCTAATAAATTTAATGATGTAGGAGCAGCTATATTAGATCTAATTAAAAAAAACCAAATTAAAGATAAGTTAGGAAATAAAATTATTATTCCCTTATTAATAATTACTCTCCGTCTTCCGATTCGTGAATACAAAATATTACCTAAATAAAATAATCCAGATGAACATAACCCGTGTCCAATTATAATTACAACTCTTCCGCATAATCCTACCATAGAATCCGAAAAAATTCCACATAATAATAATCCTATATGAACAACAGAAGAATAAGCAATTAAAGATTTCATATCAATCTGCCGTATACATACTACTCTTACTACAACACATCCTACTAATCTCAGTCTAATTACTATTCTCTTAAAAATAATAATAGTATTATAATAAAGCACTAAAAATCGAATTAATCCATAACCCCCTATTTTTAGTAATACACCTGCCAAAATTATTGACCCTGCTACAGGAGCTTCTACATGAGCCTTAGGTAATCATAAATGAACAAAGAACATTGGAACTTTAATTAAAAATGCACCAAATCCAATTAAACATATAAAATATCCGTCATATAATATAAGATATTCATCAAAAATTATTAATCTTATCTTAGTTTCATTTCTCAAAATTAATATTAATAATAATAAAGGTAGGGATGCAAATAAAGTATAAAATATTAAATATAAACCAGCACTTAAACGTTCAGGTTGATATCCTCATCCCAACACTAATAAAAATGTGGGAATTAAAACAGCTTCAAATACAAAATAAAATCCTAATATATCTACTACTCTAAATACTATTACTAATAATGCGCATAAACTTATTAACAATATTATATACACACCACCACTAGGGGAAACTATAATTTTAATGCTTGCCCCTACTATTAATAAACATAAAAAAACACTCAAAAAAACCAATATTATTCTTAATAAATCTCCTCCTAAAAATGAACTTACTATATGAATTTCAGTTAATTCAAAATTTATTTCTTTTAATAAAAATATACATATAATAACTCCAAGAAAATAAACTATTCCCCAATTTCTTACTAAATATATAAATCCTAAAAAAAATAAAAAAACAATATACATTAACATTTTAATAAATTTAAATTAAAAATATAATCATTTCCCTTTGATCGAGTTAATAAAATAATAATTCTTAACCCTAGTCTACCTTCACATGCAACAAATCTTAAAAATAAAATAAAAAAATAAATTTCCCCTAAAAAATTTATTATTCTTAAACAAAAAATATAAAACACTCCAATTATTATAAACTCAATTCTTAATAATATAGATAGGACATGTTTTCGTATTGACAAAAATGAACCTATTCCAGATAAAATTAAAAACATTCCAATATATAATTCCATTAATTTGCTTTAATAGTTTAAACTAAAACTTTGATTTTGTAAATCAAAATTGATTAAAAATCTTAAAGCTTAAAGTTATTATAAGAAAATAATTCATCTAAGAAACTTAACTTCTTCGCATTAATCTGCCATTATAATATAAAAATAAATAAGTAATCTTAAATAAATTTACTATTATATTCCTATTCTATAAAAAAATAAAATAATTTAATTATTATGGTCCTTTCGTACTAATAATAATTCTCTAATTTAATAAAAGATAGAAACCAACCTGGTTTACACCGGTTTGAACTCAGATCATGTAAGAATTTAATAGTCGAACAGACTATCTATTTTAATTTCTTCACTAAATAGATTTCTTAATCCAACATCGAGGTCACAAACTTATTTATCAATATGAACTATCCAAATAAATTATGCTGTTATCCCTAAGGTAATTTTTTCTTTTAATCAAACTAATTGGATCAAATAATATGTTTAAAAATTAAATTTTATATATGTTATTATATTACCGCCCCAGTAAAATAAATTAAATTATAATATTTTATATTCTTACAATAAAAGAACCAAATTTATAAAATTCTATAGGGTCTTCTTGTCTATTTATTCTATTTTTGATTTTTCACAAAAAAATAAAAATCAATTTTTATAATTTGAATAGTCTAAGCTCGTCTAATCATTCATTCCAGTTTTCAATTAAAACAACAATTTATTATGCTACCTTCGTACAGTTAATATACTGCAACTCTTCATAAATACAGTGAGCAGATTTAATTTTTTATATATATTCAAAAAACCATGTTTTTGATAAACAGGCGAACCTAATTTTTGCCAAATTATCTAATTATAATTTTTAAATAAATTAATAATTTAATTTAATTTTCTATTTAAACAAATTAATCTACTAATATTTCCATAATATCATTTTATATTTTATTATAAAAAACTTTTTAATAAATTTTATTAACTTAAAATAAAAATTAATTTTATTATAACAAAATGTTATAAAACACTTAAATTAAAACACTTTTAATTCTAAATAAATATTTAACTTTAACTATATAATAAATCTATATAATAGCTTATCCCATTATATATTCAAAAATTACAATAATTATAATTTATAAAATTTAATTTTTTTCTTAAAAAACTAGAAATCTTTTTAATTGTTTAATATTTCATCTCTAAATAAAATTTTAAATAGTTTTTTAACAATATTTGATCAAATTATTTAGCTCTTAATAATTCGAGAATAATAAGATATATTATTTTTTTAAAAAAGCCATAATACACAAGGTATAAAATTTAATTTAATCTTTTCATAAAATATAAAATTTAAATTATTCCTTCACAGTACAAATAAACTATTAATATCTAATTTTATCTATAAAATACAAATATATAAATAACTTTTATTTCAATTTATAAAAATTAATTTTTATTTTAAGTCAAAATATTTAAAATCAAATTTAAAATCTATTCAATGTAAATGAATTGCTATCAAGCTTTACTTTGTATATCTAGATACATTTTCCAATACATCTACTATGTTACGACTTGTCTAATCTTAAAATTAGAATGACGGGCAATATGTACATATTTTAATGTCTTAATCAAAAAAATATACTATATTTATTTTTACTATTAAATCCACTTTCATTTAATTCTTCCAAGATAAAATTCATTTAATCTCAATTAATGTAATTCATTTAAATCTTTATTATAAACTGCACCATGACTTGAAATCCTAGAAATAGTCTTTTTTAAATACATAATATAAGAGTATTTTAAACAGCGATATACAAATTAAGTAAAATAAAGTATACTCACTCGTGGAATATCAATTAATTAACAAATTCCTCTAATAGAACTAAAATACCGCCAAATTCTTTAAATTTCAAGAAAACTAATACTAATCAAATAGAAATACAAAAATAACAGGGTATCTAATCCTGGTTTTAAAAATTGTTTTACRACTAATCATAATAAACATAAAATATATTTAAGAAAATAAAATTTTTACATATAAATTAATTAATATAATTAAATTTAATTAATTAGTTTCTAAAAAATTTTTTTAAGTTGTTTGTATAACCGMTAWTGCTGGCACAAACTTAATCAATAAATTGTGAATACTACATATATTAAAAAAATTAATAAATAAATTTATAATAATTAGAAAAAATATTATATACCTATAAATAAATCACAAATAAAATTACAAATTAGAATTAAATTTAAGTTATTTTTTTTTTTTTTTTTTTTTTTTTTCTCGGGCTAAAGTACCTTCCTCCTAATACTATATATCTCCTACTACTCTATTATTTTTCTTCTATTAAATTATTAATACAGACTTGTATGTCATTTTTAGAAATTTGATCTTGGGGAAGTCTTATTCTCTTTTAAGTGTGTAATCATCGTATTAGATCGTTAACTTCCTGAGATGCCAACCCCGATTACTTCGTTCTCTAAAGGTTCGCTTAACATAAAATAAGATATACTTCGTGTTTTAAAATAAAGGCAACCTGAGATCAATGTCCTATATTGTATAGATAATATAGTATTAATGAATTTAACCCCCAAGAAGTTCTGGAAAAGTAAGATATATTATTATTAATATGAAGAAACATATTATTATACATTATGAATAAATAAATTAAAATAAACATAAAATTAAAACTTAATGAAAGATTATTAATCATTAATAAAATTACAATTTATCACTTTTCTCAGCCATTTCATCTCAAAAAAAAGAATACTCAAGCTATKCATCCCAAAACATTTATTTTAAATTTAAACTATTTTTTGATATAATTATTATTATTCCAATACAAATTAATAAGTAATTAAGTCTTACAGGTARAATTCTTTTTCAAACTAAATATATTAATTTATCATAACGAAACCGAGGAAGGGCACCACGAACTCAAATAAATACTAAAATAATAAAAATCATTATATAATAATATAAATACAAATTTCCAAAAAACATAACTCTAAATATTAATCTTATAAAAATAATTGTTCCATATTCTCCTATAAATAATAATGCAAAAATTCCTCTTCTATATTCAACATTAAATCCTGAAACAAGCTCAGATTCACCCTCAGAAAAATCAAACGGTGAACGATTAGTTTCAGCTAATCTTGACACCAATCATCTAATCCCTAAAGGAAACATTATAAAGAAAAATATATAATTATTTTGAAAAATAAAAAAAAAAGAAAAGTCATATCTTATAACTAAAAAAACTATTCTCAATAAAATAATTGCTAAACTAACTTCGTATGAAATTGATTGAGCTATCCCCCGTAGAGCACCTAATAATGCATATTTAGAATTAGAGGCTCAACCTCTTCCTAATAAAATATATACTCCAATTCTCATACAACATATAAAAAATAAAATTCCATAAACAAAATCAACTCCTCCAATTAAAATAGGATATAATAATCATATTAACAATATTACTATTAATATAATAACTGGTCTAATATAATAAAAATAAAAATTTATTAATTGTACAATTATAATTTCCTTACAGAATAATTTAATTACATCCGCAAAGGGTTGAAAAATCCCAAAAAAACCAACCTTATTAGGCCCCTTTCGAATCTGAATATAACCTAATAATTTTCGCTCTAAAAGTGTAATAAAAGCCACTCTTAATAAAACTATTACAATTAATAAAATATAAATTAAAAATAATCCTATCAA